GATAGATATTACCTCTCTTTTTCTCCTTTCAAACAAATTGATAAGGATAGATATTACCTCTCTTTTTCTCCTTTCAAACAAATTGAAATGATTGAAGTTTTTCTATTTGGAATCGTCTTAGGTCTCATTCCTATTACTTTGGCTGGATTATTCGTAACTGCATATTTACAATACAGACGCGGTGATCAGTTGGACCTTTGATTAATTAACATCTCTTTTTTTGATTGACCTCCTCCTTTCTTTTCTTTAATCCACACAGGAGGTCAAATTCAGATTGCTGTTTAATTATTCCCATGTAATTTTGACCTAACATAACAAAACAAGAACGGAATCACGCTCTGTAGGATTTGAACCTACGACATTGGGTTTTGGAGACCCACGTTCTACCGAACTGAACTAAGAGCGCTTTCTTATCACAATAAATAAGATTATACAATAAAAAAAAATTATAAAGAAAAAAAGGACTCTTTTTGTAACTCCAGCACATCTTGCATGCATATACCATCCTATATAATAATAATAGGATAAAATTAAAGATTATGTATGTCCAATTTTAATCGATTTCAATTGATCCCCCCTTACTGCTTAGAGGAGAAGTAATGGGTAGGGATGACAGGATTTGAACCCGTGACATTTTGTACCCAAAACAAACGCGCTACCAAGCTGCGCTACATCCCTTTCAATTGGTCTACAGTGTCATTTTAGAGAATCCCTGTCTTGTTTTCCACATCCTTATTTCATTTCCTCCATTGATATACATAAATTTTCTTGCCATTTCGTCTTTTTTTGGTCTCATCTCATATAACCTATTCTCATATCATATAACATATAATAATAAATAATATATTACATATGAAATAAATATATATATGAAAAATATGAAACCCACGGTAAATTTTGTGAATGCTTTGAATTAGGGATTCCGTGTACAAATACAAGTAGCCCTTAACTACATATCCATCTGATCATATATGTATTACCATTATGTATTACAATAAAGAATAAAGAAGGAGGATTTAAAATGCGAGATCTAAAAACATATCTCTCCGTGGCACCGGTACTAAGTACTTTATGGTTCGGGGCTTTAGCAGGTCTATTGATAGAGATCAATCGTTTATTTCCAGATGCGTTGACATTTCCTTTTTTTTCATCCTAGTTATTGACATGGGAAGGGGTGAAGAAAATTAGAGATACAATCAAATATCTGTGACTAATACTTCCCCCCTCCCCCCTCATCTTTTTTTTAGACTTTTTTTTTTAGAATTAGAATAAGTTAGAAAAGAGAAAGAATAAAAGTGGATTTAACCTCAGCGAAACTCGGAACTTGGGTCCGGGCCTCAGTTAAATTAATAATAGAGTAAGAGCGGAAATGTGGTTAGGGCGACAGTATCATACAAGATACTTAAATGAAGTACTGTACTGCGACTCTAAATAAAATATTAAATATAGTTAAAAACCATTGTATTACTTATTATTTATTACTATATTGATTATCGATTGCAACGAAATCGTTCAGAATTTGATTTCGGGTTAGCAACTTCTATTTTTTTTTTGTTCCTTTCTTCTTCTTCACTTTTCTTCTTCTTCGTTTCGCTTCGGATCGGAAAATAAAAATAGAAGAGTCGAGTGAATAAAAAACCCAAAGGAGGTTCATGGCCAAGGGTAAAGATGTCCGAGTACGGGTTATTTTAGAATGTACCAGTTGTGTTCGAAACGATATTAATAAGGAATCAACAGGCATTTCCAGATATATTACTCAAAAGAATCGACACAATACATCTAGTCGATTGGAATTGAGAAAATTCTGTCCCTATTGTTACAAACATACGATTCACGGGGAGATAAAGAAATAGATCGAACCGATCGCCTGTGTATCACCCTTCCAAGGAACACGAAAAATGGCATATTCTATATATATAACATATATTTAAATAGAATAGAAACAAATCCTATTTCTTAATTCTAAAAGTATTTTTTTTTGATCCGATCGAACGAAATAGGATTTTCGGGATAAGGAATAAACAAACCATGGATAAATCCAAGCGACTCTTTCTTAAATCCAAGCGATCTTTTCGTAGGCGTTTGCCCCCGATTGGATCGGGGGATCGAATTGATTATAGAAATATGAGTTTAATTAGTCGATTTATTAGTGAACAAGGAAAACTATTATCTAGACGAGTGAATAGATTGACCTTAAAACAACAACGATTAATTACTATTGCTATAAAACAAGCTCGTATTTTATCTTCGTTACCTTTTCTTAATAATGAAAAACAATTTGAAAGAAGTGAGTCAACCGCCAGAACTACTGGTCTTAGACCCCGAAATAAATAATAAATAGGCTTACTCTTCAATTGAGTCAAAATTCCAATCCGAACTCAAACGCGGATTAATGTTTTTTTGTTCGAAAAATCTACGAATCCAGATTTGATTGTCGTGTCGTAAGAAAAAAAACGAATTTGAGAAGAAAGAATAAATCTTTTTTTGTTGAACGTGTTTGCTCCATTTTAACGACTTTATCATATTATCATATTTTACTAATTTTTTTTCTATTCTACCTTCCTGGAGTTCATTCTCCAGGGAGCTCCATTAAAAAAAAATATTCCGATGGATTCTTTACAATCTCCTTATTTTATGATCTCATTGGAAATCATATAAAGACAATTTTTATTTGATATTGCTATTTGTGCAAGTATTTTACGATTAAGAAGCAACTGTCCTTTGTACAGATTGTGGACTAATTTACTATAACTATAGGATACCTTATTATCGTTATCGCGAATTACTGCATTTATCCGAGTGATCCACAAACGACGAAAATTTCGCTTTTGCCTATTTCGATCCCGATGAGCCGAAACCAAAGTTCTTATTTTCTGTTGAGTAATAGTTCGAGTAAGTCGTGAATGAGCCCCTCGAAAGCTTGATGCAAATAAACGAATTTTTGTTCTACGTCTCCGAGCTATATATCCTCGTTTAATTCTGGTCATTGAATAAATGAAACTTTGATGAATAACTAATTGATTTCCTTTCTTTCAGTTATTCTTTTTTCCCCCTTCCTAATCTATTAATAACAAAACGGATTCTTCCAATGTATAAAATAAAAATTCTAATGGCTTTTGCTACTATAACCTTCCCAACCACGATTTTTTTTTCTTTTTTTTTTCTAGGCATTTGACCTTGAAATAAGAAATTGTATTGATACTAGGTGTCAAAAAAACATAGTTAAGTAGTAAATATAAACGTATAAAGAAATAGTGGATTCCATCGTTTCTATGATTACTTCTTAAACGGTGAGGTCCTCTCTATACACCGGAGCCCCTTCCTTCATTTAACGAATGCTATTGTTAACTTGTACAGTTCACACTCTTTGGCTCTACCCATGAATTATCCAGTAATAGGTCTTTCACAATGAGATCTACATATACAGTAACGGTATTTAATTATGAAGATTAGCCGAGTAGCTGACCCTGTTAGTCCGTTCTTGCAAGAGTAAGGGCATAATTTTTCTGCTTTTAAATAAGATTTCCCCCGCTTAGTGGATAATCATTTGCTACCAATGGGGAATTTTTTCTCATCTTAAATTGAAAATTGAGGTGATTGAATTTGCACCAATGGAAACCATAAATTTGATACACAATAGAAGGATAGAATAGAAGGATAGATCTTTTTTTTTAGATAGTGGATGGAGTTCTTCTATACCTATTCATTGGTACTCATCACTCATACTGGAAAAATTGTTTCCTTTGTCCCAGCCCATGATCTGAACGAGTCGCACATACACTCTAGTACATGTTCCTCGGCGCTGAGGACATCCTCGAAGAGCGGGGGATTTCGTGACATTTCTGATTGGCTGTCTTATGTTTCTAATAAGTTGTTTAATAGTTGGCATGTTGAATCGTCGTATACATAATAAGCTGGTTTAGATCGATCCTAACCGGATGATTATGAACTACTTCTATATTAATTATATTAATATATTTATGTTAATATATTAAAATTAATAGATTAATTTTAATTAATTTTAAGAATATTAAACCTGGGTAAGAAGATAAATTCTCAAATCGAGATTTGCGTGATGAAATCCCTGCTATATTTTTTTTTTTTATTTATTATTTAACCGCTACAAGATCAACAATTCCATGAGCTTGGGCTTCTGTTGCTGACATAAAAACATCCCTTTCCATGTCTTCGGAGACAACCCATAAAGGGTTGCCCGTTCTTTGTACATAAACCCTCGTGAGGGTTTCGCGCAACTTCAGTAGTTCTTCCGCTTCCAGGATAAATTCTCCGGTTTGTGCCTCATAAAAAGCACTAGCTGGTTGATGGATCATTACCCTGATGATATAACATAATAAATGGTTACTCTATATCGTATGATAAGTCGACGAGAAGAGATAAAGAATAATAAAGAAAGATAGAATAGAACAACCGTACAGGCACATTTGCGCATTGCATACGGCTCTATAATAAAATTCACTTTTACCTTCGATCAAAGAAAAAAAATAGAATCTATCAAACCCAGATCGATAAATGATCTAATAACCACCCTTCCTTTTGGAGGAGTTAAAAAATACTAGGATGGCTCTGTTGCTTTATATATTTATTTCATCTACGATTCAGCAATCCCAAAGTTTCTTTTTTTTTTTCGTACTCTTTCATAACATAAATAGTGTTAAGAGCCTTTCGGAAAAAAGTTTGTGACGCTGAAATAAATAGGCACCCGATAAAAAAGAGAAAATCGGAAATACCCTTTATCCAATACGACTCTTTCGATACATAATCTAATGTTTTTAAAAAAACAATAATAAGTTTTCTTATATCGAATTTAAAGTGCCATGCTATTATTACTTAATATTCATATTTCATATGGCGAAGGCATAGTTCTCTTTTTTCTCTCAAATAAAAAAACTCATTGGCGCCCGGCATGAGGGAATGCTAGACGTTTGGTAATTTCTCCTCCAACTAGGATAAAAGATCCCATTGAGGCGGCTAATCCCATGCATATTGTCTGTACATCTGGTCGCACAAATTGCATAGTATCATAAATTGCTACTCCGGGTATTACCCACCCGCCAGGAGAGTTTATAAACAAATACAAATCTTTGGTTTCATTCTCTATACTGAGATATACCATAAGACCAATAAGTTGATTCGAGATCTCGCTATCAACCTCTTGACCCAAAAAAAGCAATCTTTCTCGATAAAGTCGGTTGATTAGGACAAAATTGTATCCTTTAGGAACCGTACACGCACCTTTTGATGCATACGGTTCAACAAAAATCGTGAAAAAAAAGAATCAATGTGTAGATTCCAGCCCTTCCTCTTTGCGGATTCTTTCTAATTTGTCTTCTAACGAAGGGGCTTTTTTTTTCATTTTTCAAGAAAGATGAATTTTGCCCTGTTTACCTACTAATATAAAAAAAATTCACTAAACTTATCGAACTAACTTCTCATTGATGTATTGTTTCATCGAGATCCAATTCAAATCACGATGTCATTTTCTTGTTCTTGAATGGGCTTCTTCGATTCTTTTAGGTTTATGCTCTACTCCGAGTAAAGATCTGCCCGATTTTGATTTGCACATATAAGACAAATGCCTCCAATACCACGTCTTTTTGCTACGACTTCTTGTTTTTTCTTTTTTCAATTCATTTCATGTCTTCTGCCAAATATTAGACGTATTCATCATATTATTTGATTGATTATGATTAGCAATTTGAGATCACTCCTATTTATAAATTTCTATTTATAAATAGAAATAAATAGAATATGATACAAGTAGTAATCATAGATATATTACTAATTGGGTTTTTTCTAAACGGAGCCTGGATACTTCATTTTATTGGTCCAAACAAGCCAACCATAAATTATTCTAATTGAGAATATTAATCTGAATACCCTCAAAAATAGATCTACTTTAATTGCACTTCATTGCACTTCACGCTCCAAATTTTTGATAATTCAATCAATCTTTCTTGGGCGAAACAGAGGATATCTCCATCGGGGGAGAGAACGGGGAAATCCCATATGACCCAATATATCTGACAAGTCACACTATACGTCAACCCAAGACGCACCGCCCTCCCCAGGACCTCGAAAGGGTACTTTTGGAACACCAATAGGCATTAAATGGAAGAAAAAAAGAATTAAGTACTATATCTCACTTTGATGTGGAAGCGTAACAATGGGTTTATTGTCTTAATAATATTGGCCTTTATCATATTTTATCCATAGATTGGATAAGTTCATAAATAAAAAAATGAAAGAAAGGCGGAATGAAGAAAGGAAAATTCTTACGAATAGGTCCTTTGACTGATGAACAAATATGTATGCATTTGCTCATATAAAATGGGATCAACCCCCCATTGCGTATTGGTACTTATCGGGTATAGAATAGATCTGCTTCTCTTTGTTCCTACGAACGGAATTGTTCCATTATTACTAAAAGAATAGAACAAATAGTAATCCTTTCTACGAGATACTCCACTGAAAGGGGGAGGTTCAGACCAAGTTTTTTTTAGTGCAATAAAGTTACATAGTGTCTATTTTTCGTTGATAAAGGGGTATTTCTATGGGTTTGCCTTGGTATCGTGTTCATACCGTCGTATTGAACGATCCGGGTCGTTTGCTATCTGTCCATATAATGCATACGGCTTTGGTTGCTGGTTGGGCTGGTTCGATGGCTCTATATGAATTAGCAGTTTTTGATCCTTCTGACCCTATTCTCGATCCAATGTGGAGACAAGGTATGTTTGTTATACCCTTCATGACTCGTTTAGGAATAACCAATTCATGGGGCGGTTGGAGTATTACAGGAGGAACTATAACGAATCCAGGTATTTGGAGTTACGAAGGTGTGGCTGGGGCACATATTGTGTTTTCTGGCTTGTGCTTCTTGGCAGCTATTTGGCATTGGGTGTATTGGGATCTAGAAATATTTTGTGATGAACGTACAGGAAAACCCTCTTTGGATTTGCCTAAGATTTTTGGAATTCATTTATTTCTCTCCGGGGTGGCTTGCTTTGGTTTTGGCGCATTTCATGTAACAGGATTGTATGGTCCTGGAGTATGGGTATCCGATCCTTATGGACTAACCGGAAGGATACAACCTGTAAATCCAGCGTGGGGTGTGGAAGGTTTTGATCCTTTTGTTCCGGGAGGAATAGCCTCTCATCATATTGCAGCGGGGACATTGGGCATATTAGCGGGTCTATTCCATCTTAGTGTCCGTCCGCCCCAACGTTTATACAAAGGATTACGTATGGGCAATATTGAAACCGTCCTTTCCAGTAGTATCGCTGCTGTCTTTTTTGCAGCTTTTGTTGTTGCCGGAACTATGTGGTATGGTTCAGCAACTACCCCCATCGAATTATTTGGTCCCACTCGTTATCAATGGGATCAAGGATACTTCCAGCAAGAAATATATCGAAGAGTTGGTGCTGGGCTAGCCGAAAATCAAAGTTTATCCGAAGCTTGGTCTAAAATTCCTGAAAAATTGGCTTTTTATGATTACATCGGCAATAATCCCGCAAAAGGGGGATTATTCAGAGCGGGCTCAATGGACAACGGGGATGGAATAGCTGTTGGGTGGTTAGGACATCCTATCTTTAGAGATAAAGAAGGGCGTGAACTTTTTGTACGTCGTATGCCTACCTTTTTCGAAACATTTCCAGTTGTTTTGGTAGACGGAGACGGAATTGTTAGAGCCGATGTTCCTTTTCGAAGGGCAGAATCGAAGTATAGTGTCGAACAAGTAGGCGTAACTGTTGAGTTCTATGGTGGCGAACTCAATGGAGTCAGTTATAGTGATCCTGCTACTGTGAAAAAATATGCTAGACGCGCTCAATTGGGTGAAATTTTTGAATTGGATCGTGCTACTTTGAAATCTGATGGTGTTTTTCGTAGCAGTCCAAGGGGTTGGTTTACTTTTGGACATGCTTCGTTTGCTCTACTCTTCTTCTTCGGACACATTTGGCATGGCGCTAGAACTTTGTTCAGAGATGTTTTTGCTGGTATTGATCCAGATTTAGATGCTCAGGTGGAGTTTGGAGCATTCCAAAAACTTGGAGATCCAACTACAAGAAGACAAGTAGTCTGATACAACATTGCTCTGTTACCTTTCGCCTTTATTTTTTTGATTTGACATAAGGTACCCGAGAAATCTTGATTTGAATCGCCACTTTTTCTTTGAATCTTGTTCTTTCTTTATCTGGGAGACGATTCAAAATAAACAGGTATGGAAGCTATAATTGTAAACCACGATCGAATCTATCTATGGAAGCATTGGTTTATACATTCCTCTTAGTCTCGACTCTAGGAATAATTTTTTTCGCTATCTTTTTTCGAGAACCGCCTAAAGTTCCAACTAAAAAAATGAAATGATTTTTCATTATCTCAATTGAAGTAATGAGCCTCCCAATATTGGGAGGCTCATTACTTCAACTAGTCCCCGTGTTCCTCGAATGGATCTCTTAGTTGTTGAGAGGGTTGCCCAAAAGCAGTATATAAGGCATACCCAGTAAAACTTACAAGTAAACCAGATATAGAGATGGCGACTAGGGTTGCTGTTTCCATTATTATATAATTTCAAGACCACAATGGATCTAGGATAAGATCATTTATTTACAACGGAATGGTATACAAAGTCAACAGATCTCAATGAATACAAAATAGGATTTATGGCTACACAAACCGTTGAGGGTAGTTCTAGATCTGGTCCAAGACGAACTATTGTAGGGGATTTATTGAAACCATTGAATTCGGAATATGGTAAAGTAGCTCCTGGATGGGGAACTACTCCTTTGATGGGGGTTGCAATGGCTCTATTTGCGATATTCCTATCTATTATTTTGGAGATTTATAATTCTTCCGTTTTACTGGATGGAATTTCAATGAATTAGATTCATAAGAACCACTAAGTCTAAGCTTTTCAATACAAAGTGAAGCATTTAGGTCTCGGATTTTTAGCCCGTTCTATTTTGGTAGTTTGACCGCGGAATTTCTTTCTTTCTGTATTTCCGGAATATGAGTGTGTGACTTGTTATAATTGATCCTATTGATAGTACAGAGAATGGGTCTGTAATCTTGATAGAGATAGTTTTACCTCGTCAGATATTTATTTTAGTATCTGGAGCACGGAATATATGAAAAAAAAAATAGATTATGAAGTATTAGAACTATGATTCATACTTAATATTCAGACCTCGTGTCCGGACTCAAAAAAATTTTCAAAGAGTTAGAAGTTATAAATCGAAAGATTTTTCTTCTTTCAAACTCGCGTTTATGCTTATTTTGATCAAAGGACAAAGGTTTCTTTGGATTTTTAGTCATTATATCTATTCATTGAAATTGAATAAGTGATAATGCAACGATTCTTACTCAGGGAATCTTTGGACTTAGTTTGAAGGTTTTATTGAATTGAATCATCGTGGTTCTAGTATGAATCTGAGGTTTTAATCGATTCATAGGGCCTTAACAAGAGAATTCCTATCAATCAATAATAAAAAAACAACAGTAAAGCTGCATTATACACAAATAACAAATCAAAGCAAATAGGTAAATAGAAGATTCAAGAGGCCTGTAACGATCAACATGAAGATTAATGAGCCGACTTGATATTTTGGCATTATAACGACAAAGAAGAGTTTTCGGATTTTTATTCTTTCGTATCTTCAGAGAAGATTGAATTATAGGATTAAGAAGTTCCGAACTTTTTATTATATATATCCGTTTCAACCAGTATTTGAGCGTTTCTGTTTGAGCTGTACGAGATGAAATTCTCATATACGGTTCTCAGAGGGGGAGTCCCCTTGGTTTACCTATCTCAATAAAGTCTATGATTGGTTCGAAGAACGTCTTGAGATTCAAGCGATTGCAGATGATATAACTAGTAAATATGTTCCTCCTCATGTCAACATATTTTATTGTCTAGGAGGAATTACGCTTACTTGTTTTTTAGTACAAGTGGCTACGGGGTTTGCTATGACTTTTTACTATCGCC